CCTTTTTGAGTTTTCGTGTATGGAACTCTCATCCTTTTCCTTTTTATTCTTTCTTGAAGATTTCGTATTCTGTTTTCAAATTTTATAGAATACTAAGTTATTTTCCAATTAGATAAATCATTCTTACTTATCTAGAATCTATTTAAAATTGGTTTTCTTTGAACAAAAAAAAAGGCCCGGTTAGGGGCTGAACAGGCCGGGCCGTGGTAATAAAAAAAAGAGATGGTCTTTTGAACAAGATCAAAAAAAAAAAAAAAGAAAAGTCTTTTTTTGACTTTTTTGTATTGTTTTGTTGGCACTTTACAGCCCCTTTTTTTATTTCATTTAATGAATAATGAAATAAAATTGCTACTAAAAAGTGTACATATCTATATATTATCTATATAATAGAGAAAGAAAGATTCCTTACTTTATGTGTAATTTAGCAGCGTCTTCAATTGGGAGAGATGGCTGAGTGGACTAAAGCGACGGATTGCTAATCCGTTGTACGAGTTATTCGTACCGAGGGTTCGAATCCCTCTCTTTCCTCTTCCGTTGATAACTTTATTTTTTTGAATTGTCCAAATACTTTTTATTCTTCGTTAAACATAAAAAATCCTCAAAAAATCTCAAAGAAACATACTTTTTATTCTTCACGCCCAGGATTACGTCCGGGATCATTAGATAGGAATCCAAAGATGAAGAGAGAAACAAAAAATATCACTACTGTGTAAACGAAGAGTTTGAGAGTAAGCATTCTAAAATCTCCAAGATAATTTTTTTTTGAAAAAAAAAATAGAAATAGAAAAATATTTTCAGAAATTCATTTTGAATAAGAGTTTTCCATTAACCAAAATAAAATTTTTTTATGTCCGAAATTCGTTATTGTGGGGATCCTAATTAATAGAAAAAGAATACTAAAATAAAATAAGAAGAATACGGGGCTTTCACTCGAGAAGGGTTCAAAAATTAAAAAAGAAGCCGGGGGGTCGGGTTTATTCCGACTAACCAACAAGTTGAATTGGGGGGTTTGTACTCTAAAACATATATGATCCTACCAATTGTTATAATTTTTTATCAACTAAAGTAAAGGAAAGCAGTAATTTTCTAGGCGATTTTAAAATTTCAAATTAAAAATCTTATCGAAAACTTACAGCAGCTTGCCAAACAAAAGCTAAGAGAAAAAATAGCACAGGTATGACGGGCATAACATCTACGATTGGATTCAAAAAAGCATAGGCTTCGGGCAATTTTCCGAAGAAAAAGTTGCTTGAATATGAAAAAAAGACATAATGACAGATCCCTATCAAACTACAAATATTAAGCATAGCAGGCGTTTTGTTCTGTGAGATAATTCCATTTTGATTGAGTTATTTATAGAATATAAATATAGGTAAAAGGTAAAATGAAAGGAGACAAAGAGTTCCTCTTTTCTTTTGAATCCGCCCACCCAATCAAAAGTCCTTCAATTCTCAAAAGAGAATCGAAGAAATCATACTTTTCATACAATATCTTAATTGAATTCTACCTAATGATCAATAAATTAAGTTACATTCTATATTTACTATATTTACACGTATTAGAATCTTAATAACAATTAAATCGACAATTTAATCTACTCTATAGCTATTTATCTTGGAGTTGACATAAAATAAATAGTAATATTATTGATTATTCGTGTCGAATAGAAATCTAAATGGGGCGTGGCCAAGCGGTAAGGCAACGGGTTTTGGTCCCGCTACTCGGAGGTTCGAATCCTTCCGTCCCAGAGCATATCCCTTATCCCCTTTATGGGGTATTTGACTGTTTTTGACTTTTAGGGTTTAGGCTTTTTTAGCCTACCAAAAATAGGAGCAACTTAATCGGGACTCGTTTGACTTTATCCCTATCCAGACCATATGAATCGACCTTTTGGTTTCTGTCCAAGTATTCTGGAGGAACTGGTAGTATGTAGTTAATCATTAAAGGAAGGTATTAAACTACCTCCGTCTGCTCGAATCTCATTAACAAAAATGGAACTAAAGAAATATTTGTTAAAATGAATTAAATCCCTTTTTGATCAGCCGTAGTATTTTTGGATTTCCTTCTATCAAAACAAAAAAAGATATGTTGCTACCATTTTTCAAAGGATTAAAAAGCACCGAAGTAATGTCTAAACCCAATGTTTAAAACAAAGAGAATGTTTAAAACAAAGAGAAAGGGTCCCAGAACAAGGAAACGCCCCTAACTGGGTCAGACTTATGAATCAAAATAAATTTGATTCGAGAGAAAAAAAAAAGGTGTAAAGACCACTCAATAAAAGAAATTGTCTAATCTAATTGTCTTAGGGCTATTTAAGAGTTATTTAACTTGAGTTATGAGTACGACTGGTTACTGCTGGTTTCTTTTTCATTTTCAGGAATGAAGAGAATAAAAAAGACTTCAATCCTAGTCTAATTGATTTAATGATGTTATGTTATGGACTCTTTGTTTATTTATTAAAATTGTATACTTTCTATAGTCTAATTCTATAGAGAGACATATAAAAAACTTCGAATCAAATTCTTTGTTCGCGAGCCGTACGAAGAGAAAACTTCCTATATATACGATATACGGGGGTATTCTTCATTTACACCTATCTCAAAGAGCCTCGAATTGTTGCAATCGATGTTCGATCCCGAAGAGAAGGCAAAGACCTGCAGAAGGTGGTTTTTTTGATCCTAATAAAATTGGGACCTTCCCATCCATTGGATGGGAATCCTACTAGTAAATAGGAGATCGAGTTTGCTTGTTCTACTTCGTGAATATATTCCTATATTATGTATTCGCAAAATTCACGCTTTTTCCATCTTTCTCTTTTTTATTCCTTTTATTTCTACATTTTCTATACATAGAGAATAGAATTAGCTATGGACTTTTTAACTAAGATATAAGATAAGAGGTGAAATTCAATTGAATTCTTTTGAGCCCCCACCCTATTCTTTTCTATTGACAACAGTGTATCGAACAAATATAATTCATCGTGATAAGTAAAGTTGGATCTATTTATTTCTGTCATATTAGTTTGTTTTTTACTTTGTTTCATCGAAATGGCGGGTTTTTCGACACATGAGTAATACGAGAGCTTCTTTTGCTTGGTAGATAAGAGAGCGTTCGCCTATAAAAGAAAAATAAAATTTTACTATCTCTCTTTGTTGCTTTTTTTTTATTCAGATTGTATCTATGCTCCTTTTTTATCATATATCGTATCCTATTTTGATAGATTATTTTCTCTTTGGGTTGCTAACTCAACGGTAGAGTACTCGGCTTTTAAGTGCGGCTAAGATTTTTTACACATTTTTATGAAGCAAGGGATTCGTCCATACTGTCGGTAAAGTTTGCAAGACCACGACTGATCCTGACTGATCCTGAAAGGGAATGAATGGAAACAACAGCATGTCGTATTGATGAAGACTTCGAATACTATTTCATTCTTACTGGATGGGTATTCGAGATATTGGAATAGAATAAGATAAAGTTCAGTCGGGTTAATAAATGGATAGGGCCCTACGGTTTCAATTAATTCTAAAGAAAGACAAAGCAACGAGCTTCTATTCTGAATTTGAATTAGGTCCTGATCTAATTAGACGTTAAAAATCAAAAAATATTAGTACTGATGTGGGAAGGAGTTCTTAACCCACGGGTAAATTCTCGATTTTTCAATGAATCCTAATTATTGTAACTCTTCATTCTAAAATGGAGATGCGTGTGTATAAGAACCAGTATATTGATAAAGAAAGTTTTTCCAAAATCAAAAGAGCAATTAGTTTGAAAAAAGAAAGGATTTCTAGCCATCCTGTAATCCTATATTGAAGATTGAAGAAAGTGGAAAAGTGATAGGATAGGGAATCTATTGATAGGTTTATTTATGTCCAGGGTAACTAGAATACCTTGTTTTATCTGTATTGCACTATGTATCGTTTGATAACCCCCAAATCTTCTACCTTTGATTCAAATATAGTTTCAAATAGAGAAAATGCAACAATATTCACAGTTTGATAGATCTCAACAACAAGACTTTTTATATCCGCTTAGCTTTCAGGAGTATATTTATGCACTTGCTCATGATCATAATTTTAATCGATCGATTTTGTTGGAAAATCCAGGTTATGACAATAAATCCAGTTTCCTAATTGTAAAACGTTTAATTAATCAAATGTATCGACGGAATCCTTTTCTTATTTCTGCTACTGATTTTAATCAAAATCCCCTTTTTTGGCGCAATACTAATTTGTATTCTAAAATGATATCCGAGGTATTTTCGTTTATTTTTGAAATCCCTTTTTCTATACGATTAATACTTTCTGAAGAACAGAAGGGTATATTAAAATATCAAAGTTTACGATCAATTCATTCAATATTTCCTTTCTTAGAGGACAATTTTTTACATTTTCATTCTGTGTTAGATATACGAATACCTCATCCTATTCATCTGGAAATCTTAGTTCAAATCCTTCGTTGTTGGGTAAAAGATGCTCCTTCTTTGCATTTATTACGATTCTTTTTCCACGAATATTGGAATTTGAATAATCTTAGTGCTATAAAGAATCCCTGTTTTGCTCTTTTAACAAAAAAAAATCAAAGATTTTTTGTTTTCTTATATAATTCTTATGTATGTGAATACGAATCCTTTTTGATTTTTCTCCATAACCAATTTTCTCATTTACGATCAATATCCTTTGGAGACCTTCTTGAGCAAATCCATTTTTGTGTAAAAAGAAAGGCCGAAGGCCTTGCCAAAACTTTTGCTAAGGACTTTCGAACTAACCTATGGTTGTTCAAAGAGCCTGTTATGCATTATGTTCGGTATCAAGGAAAATCGATTCTGTTTTCGAAAGGTACATCTCCTTTGTTGAATAACTGGAAATATTACCTTGTCACTTTTTGCGAAAGTTATTTAGCCCTGTGCTTTCACCCGGAAAGAGTCTATATAAAGCAATTAGCCAACCATTCCCTTGACTTTATGGGCTATCTTGTAAGTGTGCGATTAAAATCTGCAATAG